GGACCAGGAAACCACCCGCCCCCGCACATCTGTAACTGTGACTATGGTATTATTGAAACTTGCTTGAACATGAATAACTCCCTTTGGTATTCTACGTGCACTCTTACGTGAACCAATACGTACATTCCTACGTGAACCAGTTCTCGGTATAGCTTTTGCCATATTGTATCATCTCATAAATATGAGTCAGAAATATATGGATATATCCATTTTATGTCAAAACAGATTTCTTATTTGTACATTGAGCCCTTTAGCGGGTCTGATTATCCTTGTCTTTGTTTATGTCTCGGGTTGGAACAAATTACTATAATGCGCCCCCGCCTACGGATTAGTCGACATTTTTCACAAATTTTTCGAACGGAAGCTCTTATTTTCATATTTGTCATTCCTTATCTTAATTCTTTTTTGGTAGAAAATAAGTTTCTTGAAATTTTGCATCTCGAATCGTATCGAATAAAAATGACCTAATCTTTCGAATCCTTGTTTCGGAGTCGATAAATTATACGTCCTCTGGTTGAATCATAACGACTTACTTCAATTTTGACTTTATCTCCTGGGAGTATCCGTATAAAACTACGCCGGATCTTTCCTGAAACGTAACCTAGAATCAGATCTTCATTATCTAACCGAACTCGGAACATGCCATTGGGAAGCGATTCAGTAATTAAACCTTCATGAATCCATTTTTGTTCTTTCATTTCAGGTAAAGCCCCCCTGAAGTATCAATTAATGGAGGAAAGACGATATTAGACAACTCACCCCCTTTCTTTTTTTTTTTACAAATAGGAAGAGGTTTCGGATCCCATTTGGATATTAAATGGATTACCATATATAACACAAAATTTCTCCACCGATTCGTTCTAGTCGAGCCTCCCGGTCTGTCATTATACCCCGAGAAGTAGAAAGAATTACAATTCCCATCCCACCTAAAATTCTAGGAATTCGTTGAGAGTTAGAATAGATTCGTAAACCGGGTCTACTGATCCGTTTTAAATTTAAAAAATTTCTATAGGGTCTTTTCCCATTCCTTCTATGTCGAAGGGTTAAAACCAAAAAATATTTGTTTTTTTCTCGATGTTTTCTGACGTTTTCGATAAAACCCTCTCGGAAAAGTATTTTAACAATATTTTCGGTAATATTAGTAGATGCTATGCGAACAACTCTTTTTCTATCCATATCAGCATTTCGTATAGAGGTTATTATCTCAGCAATAGTGTCTCTACCCATGATGAACTAAAATTATTGGTGTCTCAAAATTGGATATAATCAACATGTTTTTCTTTTTTTTTTTTTTATTGATTTATGAATAGGAATTTTGCAAGGTATATGCGTGAGACACAATCTACGAATTAATCTAGTTCTTAATCTATTTCTTTCAAATACCCCAAAGATATCACGATCTCATTTTATTTTATAATACCTCGGGAGCTAATGAAACTATTTTAGTAAAATTCAATTGTCTCAATTCACGGGGGATTGCCCCAAAAATTCGAGTTCCTTTTGGATTTCCTTCTTGATCAATCACAACTGCAGCATTGTCATCATATCGTATTATCATACCGCTGTCACGTTTTAGTTCTTTACAGGTACGAACAATTACAGCTCTCACTACTTCTGATTTTTCTAGGGGCATATTTGGTACTGCTTCTTTAATCACAGCAACAATAACGTCACCAATATGAGCATATCGACGATTACTAGCTCCTATGATTCGAATACACATCAATTCTCGAGCCCCGCTGTTATCCGCTACATTTAAATGGGTCTGAGGTTGAATCATATCAAATTTTTTGTTTATTCTTCCAATGCAAAGGATGAAGAAAATAAAAGAAATATTGTTTGTCCAAAAAAAGAAACCTGCGTTTTTGTTTCATCCCTAAGATTCATCTCTGTCGGTTCTACATTTTTATCCCGAAATAATAAATTGAGTTCGTATAGGCATTTTAGATGCTGCTATTAAAATAGCCCTTCTAGCTATATTTTCGGTTACTCCACCCATTTCATATAGTATTCGCCCCGGTTTAACAACAGCTACCCAATATTCAGGGGATCCTTTCCCCGAACCCATACGTGTTTCAGCAGGTCTTACTGTAACTGGTTTGTCTGGAAATATACGGACCCATATTTTTCCACCACGGCGTGCATTTCGTGTCATTGCTCGTCGACCTGCTTCGATTTGTCTAGATGTGATCCAAGCAGGTTCAAGTGCCTGAAGAGCATATTTACCGAAACAAATATGATTACCTCGATAAGATATTCCCTTCATTCTTCCTCTATGTTGTTTACGAAATCTAGTTCTTTTGGGGTTATAGTTGATGGTTGTTTCAGAATTCCATCTCTACTACAGAACTGGACGTGAGAGTTTCTTCTCATCCAGCTCCTCGCGACTAAAAGGATTCAAAATTGAATTTCAATTAATTTGAATAGATATTTGAATAGATAAGATATTAGTAGATATTAGAACATTTTTATAAAAAAAAATTTTCTAATGTGCTAATAA